TTCATAGAAAAAAAGAATTTAGGAGATGAAATCCCGATTACATTACCGCAGGCCAAAATTTTATTTGAAAAAGCAAGCCAGAGAAAAGAAGCGTTGAGATAATACCTTTCATCCTAATCTCATCTACTGAAAAAGGGGGCCCTCTTGATCACCTGAAGAGATTTTTAGGCAGAATTGGCATAATTATTACCGTGAGGATTGAGCTGCCAAAAGAGATTATCCCCCGTTTTTTGGGCTGGAAGATAAGATTTATGCAGTCCATAGAAAAAAAAAAAATAAAATAAATAAAAACAAGTATTCTGAAGCCAAATGCTCTTGGATGGGTAGTTGAATAGGGAGATAAATCCTTTTTTCTCCTTCATATTAAATATCACTTTGAGATCATGAGAACCTTGTGAATTGATATAAATTATGGCATGCATCTCTGAGGAGAGTGGCACGGCCAAACATCATCCCAGAAGTGAATCAGCTTACCATTGCCCAACCAAAGTCTAGCCCAAGTTCTGCCGGAAAGTCTCTCTGTATCAAATAATACCTTTCTAGATGCAGGATATTTAAGAGGTGGGTTGGTCAATCCATTTTTTGCCATTGGAGAGGTACTTAGCAGCCAAATATGAGCACCATGGCTTTTTCTTTTCCTTTGGAAATCTCCATAGCCACTTCATAAGAAGGGCTGACTTGGTTGAAGTCCACCTCCTTCGTTAAGGTGATTGAAAAAATCCAGACCATAAAAAGAAAGAATTTTTTGTATGGGATGCTAGTAAGGATGAACATGACGAGGTCTTATTGCATTACTGTTTTTTTTTTTGAAAATTTAAATTCAAACATATCTATCTCAATCTTGTGGCAATTTCCTCTTCAAATCACATCAAGATGAACTTTGAAGGAGTAGGGAAGGCTACTCTGGGAATTCGGATTATGGTGGGGTCATAAGAGATGGCAATGGTGCTGTCATGTGGAATTGAACAGATCCCCTCTAGGGATCAAAGATGCAACCTTTGCAGAAGCAGAAACTCTCCTGCATGGCCATAGTTTTGTCCAAACTATTGATTCTTTTCAAGTCATCATATCAAACAAAAAGGGGTTCTCTTAACATGATTAGATGGGCGAATGGTAATAATCAAGAACCTTGGCGCCTATGCTTTTTTATCCTGAGAAAACATTTCTCAATATATGTTGAGTTAAAATTCATCATGTGAAGAGGGAAGGGACTTATTTAGCTGATCGTCAGGCTAACTTGGGTGTTAGGCTGCAGTCTTATAGTCAGTGGATGGGGGGTCTTCCATTCCAGAAGAGATTGTCATTTAACTCTTTCCCCCACTTATCATCTCTCTGTGGGACTTGTTCCCTCTTCAACTCAGCGCTTTATAGATAGGCATTTTTATTGAGAATGCCTTTTCGGGTTAAAGGTCCCACCTTACCTTTCAAAAAAATAGTAGCCGAGCCGAAGGAGCTCTCACAAATAGAATTTGAGTACCACGGAGAAAAGCTAGCTGGATAAACAAGACAGGGATCGCCCGCTCGGCAATGCTACCTTGGGGAGGAGACAAAACACTTTAATATAAAAATAGAAACTCATATTCTAAAGCTTTTTCGATATATGAACAATATGAACAAGATTACTATGGAAGAGTTGGTGAACATTGTTCTGACTCATAGCTCTAAGATGACTAGCATGAATGAGCCAGCTTCAACACAACCTAGACTCTTAATCATAGACAGACTTGCGACCTCAACATAAAAGGATGAGCTTGGTCTGTCTATTTGTACGCATTGGCTTAATTCACTCCTAACCTCCCTAGACACTGCAAAGAACACATAATGAAAACTGCCTGGTAAGGGCTGTACAAGGGAACGAGAAAGGGGTTTGATAAGAAAGAGTTTGGAAGTGTCCCGCTTAGTTAACAAACATCGAGTTTGGAGTCGAGACAGCATGGATAGGAGACTCTTGAAGTGAAGTTTGGAATCATTATGGTTTTCTATCTTCAGATTACCAAATTGGAGAATCACCAAGGCCTTTCAGCGATTCGACGCGCCCCCCCAAGCTAGACGCTTCACCTACCTGACCTCAGAGAGAATAGAATGAGTCGCCCTAGCCCTAGTCTTACTAAGAGTTTGAATTGCTCTGTAGGATAGTAGGGCGAATGAATCGCATTAGTGCGATTTGGCTAGCTGAATCGCCCAGCGAACAAATCGCCCCCTTGCTGTCTTAAAAAGAAAAGCGGACCCGCGCGAATCGCGTCTTCGATCTTGCATATAAATAATAAATATATATATATATATTTATCAACCAAGTCAACTGACGCCAGCATTACTACTACGGAAACGAAATTTCCTTAGTCCTTTTTCTGTGAAACAAAGCCAAGCCTTTTCCGCCTTCCATCCCGCCTTTCCCTGCTTGAGACTGTTTTTATTAGCCCAGTCATGAACCACCCTGGTTGGAGCCATGGTCTACCCAGCAGTGCTTCATATCCTCCTTGCTCTTTGTCTAAGATTGGACTAAAGGTACCAAACCAGGCATCCTTTTTTGTTGTTTTTCTTTTGGCTAAGAAGCCCGTAGGTTGTACGCCAGCCATACGTAGCTTGAACTGTGATGGCCACAATGCTTAGCTATTGCCGATCCCCAAGACGCCTTTGGTTGAATGTTCACACCTGATCCACCGTCTGCACTTCCTACATTCACTCCCGGAAATTGAAACAGGAAAACGGGAATTGTAACCTCCCGGTCTGCTGTAGTCAGCCTCACGGTGTGCCTGACTGGCGAGTCTGCCGTCTCCACGGCTTTCCCCTTTTCGGGCTGCTCCTCAAGCCTTCGAGTGCCGATCTTCGCTTGGGCCGGCTCCGAGGCTCTACCCTGGCTTTTCATTGGTTTCTCCCAGGGGCCTTTATCGTATCGCGCGCGCATCTTCAAGCAATCGGGGGAGGCGCCGAGTACATAGACGAGGCGGTCCCGGGAATGAAAGCCCATTCCCTCGTGCTCTGGAACTCCTTCACTTCGGTTGAACAAAAAAGGTTCAATCTTGTTCAACCGTAGCGTAGGCGAAACCTGGCAGCCCGCCCAGAATTTTACCTTCTCCGGTCCTGGAAGGAAACCCTACTTTCCTTCCTTCCCCCAGCAGGCAACATGGGAGGAAGACGATCAGGATCTCACGTATGGCAACTGTTGGAACAAACTCCGAATCCAAGAGGTACCTACCTAGAAAAAAAGGAAACTCACCACTCACTGGTGAAAGAGGAGAGAGAAAGGACCAATTGAAGTCCCCGGTGACCAACCATGGTCCCTGGATGCATTTAGACACTTCCTTTAGCTGCTCCCAAAGACATCTCCTCTCAGATATCAGGTTTGAGGCCTTTTATCTCGTCCAAGGCAGAAAAATATTTTTATAAATTCTTTTATCCCAGCAGCTACAAGATAAAGCCTGATCAGATCTCTGTATATCGTTAATGTCATAGTTCTATTCCAGATCCGCCAAATTCTGCCGTTCCCGGCTTCATTCTGCACAGTAATGGCTTTACTACAATCCTTTCCCAAGCATCTGGTAATTCTGGCCGCCTTTCCACTCCTCACTTTGGTTTCCACCAAGCCAATCAAATCTGCCTCTTGCGCTCTTATATAATCTTTGGCCTCTCTCTCCTTCTCGACTTTACCGATCTTTCTGACATTCCATATAAGGACCTTCATGTGGAACTATTGTAGTTTTCACATTCCCCTCGCACCTTAGCGCTGCCTCTGGTTTTTCGTCTTGTGCAGCCCTTATTTTTCTTTAGTTCTTTGGCCTTGACTTTCCCCTTCCCCCCTCTTTCTTAGAATTCAACATCTCTGATATGTTCTGCATTTTGTTCGCCCACTCTTCATTCAGGGTGGTTAGAATCAGGGGAGGATCTTCCACCTTTAAGGTAATAGCACCAGCACCTGAACGCTTACTCTTACTGCTCTTCTCAGGCTCACCTCTTTTCTTAGGATTGGCTGCCCTGAGGTTCTTGTTTGGAGTCATTTGTTTATCACAGAACAAGTCCCCCTCAGTCACTGCCATAGTTGACCCAGTATCAACCCTCTCTTCCAGATCCTCGCTTCTATGGGCCAAATCACTCTCCTCGGGAGTTATCTCCTTGACTACACCCTCCTCGGCTTTGTTACCCAGACACTCATCCTGAGCAATCTCTTCCGGTTCAGCAGTGTCCAGATCTGGCATCTTTGCCTCTTCTTGTTCAGGGTCCTCTAGAACCGCAAAACGGCTCGGGCTGACTAGGTCCAGTTGGGTCATTCCACTAGCACAACTAGTGTCCAGCTCCCCCCCTTTGCCATTGTCATTACTGGTACCTGACCCCGTCGGCTCGACATTTTTGCAAACACCGACCCTTACTCAATAGGGCAATTCAAAGAGGAGAACGAGGACAGCTGACTACCGCTAAAAGTAAGACTACGAGTACACATTGTATGATTGAAAACTGCCACTGCATACTCCCCGGTGCTTGCGGGTCTGACTGGTGCCTTCTCTCCAACAGCTGCTTCAATCAATGTTAAGTCTGACTACGAGGCTTCTTAGCCCGCAGCTGACTACTTATTGAAAAACCAAACAGGAAATGAAAAGTCGTACTACAACAACTGTAAACATTCCCTCCCCGCTCTGACTTTGATCGACTTGCCCGCACAGCGTCTTTTTTTAGAGAAGAGGTAAAGGGGCTAAGTGACTCTCGAAAGTCGTCTTTTGTATCGCGTCAAGAGAAATTACATAGATAAGAGAATTGCTTGAAGAGTTTCATTGTCGAATTGATCTCGGAATTGGATCCCAATAGTAGCTGCTGCCCAAAGGTGCTTTATGAAAGCCGGTCCACAGCAGTGAAAGTACGATTGATTCCGTCGATCGAACGAAAACCGCTTCTTGCTTTTTTTTTCCTTTCTGGCTTGACTACTCTGCTTGCTTAACACAAGTGTGATTTAACCTTCACGGACCACTTCACTACCCAGCAAGCTCCGGCTCGAAAGCAACAAGCAACGG